TTATGTGAACCGAAAACTTAACATTGCTATCAAACGAATTGCAAAACCTTATGGAAACCCTAATATTCTTGCAGAATTTATAGCTGGACAATTAAAGAATAGAGTTTCGTTTCGAAAAGCAATGAAAAAAGCTATTGAATTAACGGAACAAGCAGATACAAAAGGAATTCAAGTACAAATAGCAGGGCGTATCGATGGAAAAGAAATTGCACGTGTCGAGTGGATCAGAGAGGGTAGGGTTCCCCTACAAACGATTCGCGCTAAAATCGATTATTGTTCCTATACAGTTCGGACTATCTATGGGGTATTAGGCATCAAAATTTGGATTTTTATAAACAAGGAAGAGGAATAAGAAAACTTTCATTGTTTTTCCCTTCTATCCATTGGTTGAACGAAATACAGGGAAACCCGTTGATTCTTTTTCTGGTCAATCAAAGCAAACTATTCTAATTCTTAATTAATTCTATAGGGTTTAATAAAAATTCGATTGACTTTTTGATATAATTGCTATGCTTAGTGTGTGACTCGTTGGGTTTTCGGGTTAGGATGAAAAAAACCAGCTCCGTAGTATGAAAACCAACTCATCACTTCGTATTATCTGGATCTAAAGAACCAGTCAAGATATGACAAATCGGTCATATCTTTGTAGCAACTGCAATTTTTACTTGAATTCTAAGTTTAAAGTAAAATAAAGAAGAAAGGTGTGGATAAATGGAAGGATGAGAGAAAGAAAGAAAAAGAATATCAATGCTATAGAATTCCAAGATGTAAGGTCTATGAGTCATCTCCTAAAAGGCAATGTAATAAAGCATCAATACTAATTGATTCATCCGTAATGAAATAGAAATATTAAATGAATCCTCGGTATAGAAGAAAAAAAAAAGAGCTTCGAGTTAATAAAGACTAAGAAGGTTGACTCAAGAATAAATTGGATTATTAGCTCCATTGTAGAATTCGGGCCTAACCATTAAGTACGAAGCGATGGGAACGATGGAACCTGTGAATGCAAAAGATTTTTTTGAACAAATGAATCTTAATGATTCGCTAGTTTGGATGGCGAAATTAACCAGAATAAAATGCATCTTTTCTCAGAAGTCACGAACAAGCGTTAAGACTGAAATAGAGATTGCAAGAGTAAATATTCGCCCGCGCAAATTTTCTTTTTATTTTTCGCGAGGAGCTGGATGAGAAGAAATTCTCACGTCCAGTTCTGGAGTAGAGATGGAATTCCGAAACAACCATCAACTATAACCCCAAAAGAACTCGATTCCGTAAACAACATAGAGGAAGAATGAAGGGAATATCTTTTCGAGGTAATCAGATTTCTTTCGGTAAATATGCTCTTCAGGCACTTGAACCCGCTTGGATCACATCTAGACAAATCGAAGCTGGTCGACGGGCAATGACGCGAAATGCACGCCGTGGTGGAAAAATATGGGTCCGTGTATTTCCAGACAAACCAGTTACAGTAAGACCTGCTGAAACGCGTATGGGTTCGGGGAAAGGGTCTCCTGAATATTGGGTAGCTGTTGTTAAACCGGGGCGAATACTATATGAAATGAGTGGAGTAACCGAAAATATAGCTCGAAGGGCAATTTTAATAGCAGCATCAAAAATGCCTATACGAACGCAATTTCTTATTTCGGGATAAAAATGTAGAACCGACAGAAATGAGTCTTGGGGATGAAACAAAACCACAGGTTTCTTTTTTTGGACAAACAATATTTCTTTGATTTTCTTGATCCTTTGCATTGGAAGAATAGACTAAACAATTAATATGATTCAACCCCAGACCCATTTAAATGTAGCGGATAACAGCGGAGCTCGAGAATTGATGTGTATTCGAATCATAGGAGCTAGCAATCGTCGATATGCTCAAATTGGTGACGTTATTGTTGCTGTGATCAAAGAAGCAGTACCTAATATGCCCCTACAAAAATCAGAAGTAGTCAGAGCTGTAATTGTTCGTACTTGTAAAGAACTTAAACGCGAGAGCGGTATGATAATACGATATGATGACAATGCTGCAGTTGTGATTGATCAAGAAGGAAATCCAAAAGGAACTCGAATTTTTGGTGCAATCCCCCGAGAATTGAGACAATTCAATTTTACTAAAATAGTTTCATTAGCTCCCGAGGTATTATAAAATGAGATGTTGATGTTTTTTTATCTTTCTTTGGGGTATTTGAAAGAAATAGATTAAGAACTTGATTCATTCGTAGAATGTGTCTCACGTATATACCTTTTCAAATTCATATATCATAAACTAATAATAAAAAAAAAGAAAAACATGTTGATTATATCCAATTTCGAGGCACCCAAAATTTTAGTTCATCATGAGTAGAGACACTATTGCTGAGATAATAACCTCTATACGAAACGCGGATATGGATAGAAAAAAAGTTGTTCGCGTAGCATCTACTAATATTACCGAAAATATTGTTAAAATACTTTTCCGAGAAGGTTTTATCGAAAACGTCAGAAAACATCGAGAAAAAAG